AGTAACAAAAAATTGAATACTCAAAAAATCAATATATAAATAGAAATTGATCTTATGTTCTTCAATCAATTTCGAATTTTCTTATATTTCTTATGTTCGTACTTTCCAGAAACTTTTGTGTAAAGGAGACAAATCAAAATTGAATAATTTCATCTTTGATTTTAGAAAAAAAAAATAAAGAACTAAGAAGATTCAATCAAAAATATTGACAGATTGTTTCGGATTCGAATAAAAAACAAATAGAACTAGACTATTAAAAAGGGATCTATTGTTTCAATTTTATCTTTACCGAATTTAAATATCAGAATAGTGAAAAGAGTCCTAATTCGAGGAGTTAGATCCACTTACTTTTTTTGAAATACAATTTGTAAATTTGACCGTAATAATTTCTAAAAATAATTTCTAAATAGGATAGTAATTAAGAAATTTTGAATCGTGGTACTGAATATTATTGCTTAGTAATTTAATAAATGAATAATCTATTTTGGTGAATCATTTTTTAGGCAGTTTAATTGGTTGAGTTTATTTTATTCTAAAATGTGAAACATTATTTCATGCGAATCCATAAAAATTCGAATACGTAAGTATTCGACTGTTACCGTATTACCCGTTAATATTCTTAACCAATTTTCAATGAAAAAAAAAATTCTAAAAAAAAACATGGAATAAAAAAAAAGGAATATTAATTCAATCACAATTTCATTTGAGTATGATTTTCTTACAATTCAATTTTTTTTATGATTTTAATTGACGTGTACCAAATTTATAGACAGCATGATTTTTTTGAAGACAAATCAAAGCCCCTTATCAGATTTGAACCGATGACTTACGCCTTACCATGGCGTTACTCTACCACTGAGTTAAAGGGGCATTTTTTTTTTATTCGCGAATTCACATCTAATCGAGTAAATAATCCATTTGGTTTTTCTAACTTTTCAATTTGAGTCTATAAGACCAATAGAAACGAATTCATTCATATACGAAAAGCTAGGTTGAACATATCGGATCTGTCAAACTAGTGAATATACATAAAAAGTTTTATTAAAAGCTCAACGTAAGGAATTTTTTCATGATCAATAAAAATCAAATGAACTATATTAGTATTGAAATGAACTATATTAGTATTGAAATCCCCATTCTGTTCATTATTAAATAGACCTTAACCTGACCTAAGATAATAATATTTATTAATATTACTAGACTGGATGAAATTAAAAGACTTGCTAAAGAAACTTTTTCAGTTATCAATGAAATTAAAATAACAAAAAAAAAAAAAATACAAAATTTTTCTAACTAATTCAGCTTTATCCATCGATTTCTCATTTGTGACTTCCTAAGTTATTCATTTTACAGTGTTAAGTATGAACTATCGTTTTTTTATGTATCTTACCACTTTACTTTATCTGACCAATAATTGAATCAATGTTAACTCAATTTTATTTTATGCTAGATCAATTAGTTTCGTAAAGTCTCTTTGGAATCGAATTATACAATTTTATTATATTGACAATTTCAAAAATAGTGAACATACTATTTGCATAGTAGGTTTGAAAGACATATAACTGTGCCCCCATCGTCTAGTGGTTCAGGACATCTCCCTTTCACGGAGGCAGCGGGGATTCGACTTCCCCTGGGGGTAGGGTATTACGAAAGGAAGTTGATCATGAATTTTTAATAAGGTTAAAATGGATTCTTCCTGGGTCGATGCCCGAGTGGTTAATGGGGACGGACTGTAAATTCGTTGGCAATATGTCTACGCTGGTTCAAATCCAGCTCGGCCCAAAACAAAAAAATCAACAAAATAGATTCGTTAGTTTAGTGGATTTTTAATTGACTCAAAAGTCGGATTGGAAGATTGTTACCAATCTCAATGCGTTTTTTTATTCGGAGTCAAAATAGACAATCGAAGAAAACTAATAAAGAATTAGAGTCGGTTAAAACCAAAAACAAATTTTTTTTTTTCTAGATTTAACATACAAAACCAAAGACTTACAAATATGTTCCCTAGAAAAGAAAGATCAATGAAAATTTCAATGAAGATATTTCTTATCCACTCTTCTTTACCCCTACAGCGATCATATCTCTTTTCCTTTGGATATATAAAAAAATGGAAAAGAAAAAAGTTTCATAACAAAATTGAGCGGATAGACTTTCAATTGAATTTTTTTGGGATTGTAGTTCAATTGGTCAGAGCACCGCCCTGTCAAGGCGGAAGCTGCGGGTTCGAGCCCCGTCAATCCCGACCATCTAAATACAAAATTTGATACTATCAAAATCAAAAAATACCGAAATTCCTACCCACTTCTTTATTTTATTTTGGTAAATAATTTTCTTTTGTTACAGAACTGAAGACGATAACCATAGCGTACGCTATTTTCAAACCCTTACGATTCATGATTTCAAGTGCTCTCGTCCTATCTTTGTTGATTTTAATCCTACCGATTCTTCTAGATAGAATGAAATTGAAGAAAGAATCGGATCCTTCTCTTTAACCCGATAATGAAAAAGGACCCTTATCTAGATAGACTAAAATTATCATTTTCTTGCTTTGAAAAAATTATTTATTGTTTTCAAGTTGATATGGATAAATGATCTTTCTGTGTTATACTATTCCATTTTCGACGACGAATCGATTTGATAACTAAAATATTGATATTCATAATATCGATCTTATTCGATATTATCGAACTGAGATCCATCCCATTGAATTTGGCGAAGAAAGATTTATCATCTTTATGGTTTATGGGATTAAATCCCGAAGTTATTTTTTTGTGAAGTAAAAAAAAAAAGGAAACGCTGACCCTATGGAAGTTAATATTCTCGCCTTTATTGCTACTGCACTCTTCATTTTAGTTCCTACTGCTTTTTTGCTTATAATATATGTGAAAACTGCTAGTCAAAGTGAGTAACGTAATTTGAATAAAAGAAATAAAAGAAACGGGTAATTCTTAACTTCTCCTACCTGATTGGGACATGGAGTTCTATCCTATTTCGAGACTTAGATAAAATATTTGGACTAAAATCAGTAGTTTTCTATGAGATAGGAGAGTGGCATAGTAGAAAGAACTCTATAGTTCTTTCTACTCCAAATTATCCATTTTTATATTCTACCGTCTAACGTTGACTCTCTAAAGATCTCGAAGACTTACTAAATATTCATTCTAACTAGTTACAATTGGAAATGGATAGAATTTATTCATTCAATTGGAAAATGAAATACTCAAATAACTAAAGTATTTTTGGAACAATCTTAATTCTCCATTACTAAAGTTGTTTTTTTTATGAACTCAATAACCCTATTCGTGAATTAGGAACTAGTAACTTTATAGTCCACTTCGTCCCCATACTACAAGCGAAAGGGAAAATGTAAAAACCACCATTAATGCAGCCCAAGCGAGACTTACTATATCCATGTCAATTTTGTCCTCTAACTCGATAAATCAATTTTTATATTATTGTTCAATAAAAATAGTAGACTGACTTGAAGAGAATAAAAAACAACAGTCTAAAAAAGTTTCATCCCAGTGCTTTGATATACTAAGTAATTTGAAAAATCCAATTTCAAAAAATTACAAATTTAAAGAAGACACACTTTCCTGATTTGATTCCTAATAGAATCAGAAAAGATTAATCCAAACTCAAATCAACTCGGTCGCTTGGAGTTGTCAAGAAATTTTTTCAGAAGAAAAGAAAGATGTAAGACTAAAAACAACTAACTTATTCGTCAGTAAGTCAAAAGTAGAAAAAAAGATCTTCGCTAAACTAAAAAAAAAAAACAAATTATTTATTTGACTCTATTTTGTTTGTATATTTGTCTATATGATATGTCAAATTCTTAATTCAATTAATTAGATTCATTGACTTATTAAGTATTCATGAAGTTCCAGACATTACTCTACAAAATGGAGTTTGCCTTTTTTTAGCACTAGTAATAGCTTTCCTGTATCCTTATCAAATAGAATTGAAGATCCAGTAAGTAAACAAGCCATTATTCCTCTAAACACTATTATCTCAAGTATATTAGTATTTTTCAATTCTTTTTGTTTTAGTTCATTTATGATTTGATTTACATGATACTTGAATTTGCTAAGAAGGAAATTAGAAGATGTTATGTTTGAGAACGCATGGACTGTTTTGAATTAATCCGCTAAGAATCAAACGTCTTTTTTGTGCGTTCCGTTCGCGTGTATGTATTGACCATCTTTTGTTCCATAGGCGGCACCCAGATTTGAACTGGGGAAAAAGGATTTGCAGTCCCCCGCCTTACCACTCGGCCATGCCGCCAAAGCACGCTAACCTTTCCTAAAAAATATCTATCACAAACCTGGGAAGTGGCACCCTCAACTTCTTTCGTTTTATATTTCCCTTTCCTTTGATTCAATTCAAAAAATCAATCAGTTCTTTGTTAGTTGAATTGAATTTATATAGTCAATCTTTTTTGACTAATATAACAAAACACAGACTATTGAAAGGTTTTTACTTTTTTTATTTAACTAAACAAAAAAAAAATGAGAATTTGGCGTTAAAAAAAACCAACGAATAGAATAAATTGGAAATTGAACCATCAATTTTGGACTAGGAATTCACGACTGAATCATGAATTTGAAGACAAATTTTTTACTAATGCTCGAGTCAAATATTCACATTGAAAAAAAAATAAGTAATTAATCTTACTCAACTTGATTCCTTAGTTACTTTATTTTTTTATTCAATTTATATTATACCAATAAAAATATGGAGATGTAAAGTCCAGAACATCAAACTTTGTCGCGATCCGTGTTTTTCCGGATATAAATAGCTTATCTTTTATTACTATACCTAAACTCTGGAAATGGTTTCCGAATCACTGGAAAACAAACGATAAAAAACACAAATTGAGATCACGTCGAAAATCGGCTATTCAAATCGGAATTGAAATGTAGATACCTAACTCGAGTTAATAAGCTTTTTTATGGACTTGATGAATTTCAACCTTTTATTCGATTTATGAACAAATACGAATATCGAAGAATGAATCAAAATTCTATTGCAACTTGACCATGAACTTTTCGGTAATCTTCTATTCTTAATATTCTATATATAATTGAACTAAAGTACATATTCGGATATAGCATTTGATCAAATTTTATGTGATTCTGTAAACAGAATAAAAATTCTATCATTGATAGATCAATCCCTACAATTGCATTGCATGAAGAACGATCCAATAATAGAATTTTTGAATTTTAATAAACGGGAAATTCAAAATGCTGGTGGATAGAAATGAGGGAATGTCTACAATACCTGGATTTAATCAGATCCAATTTGAAGGATTTTGTCGGTTCATTGATCAAGGATTAAAAGAAGAGCTGTCTAAGTTTCCAAAAATAGAAGATCCAGATCAAGAAATGGAATTTCAATTATTTGTCGAAAGATATCAATTAGTAGAACCTTTGATAAAAGAACGAGATGCTGTATATGAATCAATTACATATTCTTCCGAATTATATGTATCTGCAGGACTAATTTGGAAAACCAGTCGAAATATGCAAGGGCAAACAATTTGTATTGGACAAATTCCGTTAATGAATTCCCTCGGAACATTTATAGTAAATGGAATATATCGAATTGTGATCAATCAAATATTGCAAAGTCCTGGTATCTATTATCAGACCGAATTAGACCATAATGGGATTTCAGTCTATACCGGAATCCTAATATCCGATTGGGGCGGAAGAGTCAAATTAGAGATTGATAGAAAAGCAAGGATATGGGCTCGGGTGAGTAGGAAACAAAAAATTTCGATTCTAGTTTTATTATCAGCGATGGGTTTGAATCTACGAGAAATTTTAGAAAATGTTTATTACCCTGAGATTTTCTTGTCTTTTCTGAATGATAAGGAGAAAAAAAAAATTGGTTCAAAAGAAAATTCCATTCTGGAATTTTATCAACAATTTACTTGTGTAGGAGGAGATCCTGTTTTTTCTGAATCCTTATGTAAAGAATTGCAAAACAAATTTTTTCAACAAAGATGTGAATTAGGGAGGATTGGTCGTCTAAATCTAAATCGAAGATTGAATCTTGATATACCCACCAACAATACATTTTTGTTACCCCGAGATATATTGGCAGCGGCAGATCTTTTAATTGCAATGAAATTTGGAATGGGTACGCTTGATGATATGAATCATTTAAAAAATAAACGTATTCGTTCTGTTGCCGATCTCTTACAAGATCAATTTGGATTAGCCTTAATTCGTTTAGAAAATGTAGTTAGGGGTACTATATGTGGAGCAATTAGGCATAAATTGATACCGACTCCGCAAAATTTGGTAACTTCAACTCCAGTAACAACTACTTTTGAATCCTTTTTCGGATTACACCCATTATCTCAAGTTTTAGATCGAACTAATCCACTGACACAAATTGTTCATGGTAGAAAATTGAGTTATTTGGGACCCGGAGGATTGACCGGTCGAACGGCTAGTTTTCGAATACGAGATATCCATTCTAGTCATTATGGACGCATTTGCCCAATTGACACCTCTGAAGGAATCAATGTTGGTCTTATTGGATCTTTAGCAATTCATGCAAAGATTGGGTATTGGGGTTCTTTAGAAAGCCCTTTTTATAAAATATATGAAGGCTTCCCAAAAGCACGGATCCTCTATTTATCACCAAATAAAGATGAATACTATATGGTGGCCGCCGGAACCTCTTTGGCATTGAATCGTTCAATTCAAGAAGAACAGGTTGTTCCAGCTCGATATCGTCAAGAATTTTTGACAATTGCATGGGAACAGGTTCATTTTAGAAGTATTTTTCCCTTCGAATATTTTTCGATTGGAGCGTCCCTAATTCCTTTTATCGAACATAATGATGCGAATCGAGCTTTAATGAGTTCTAACATGCAACGTCAAGCAGTTCCGCTTTCTCGGTCCGAAAAGTGTATTGTTGGAACTGGGTTGGAACGCCAAGTGGCTCTAGATTCCGGGGGTCCGGCGATAGCCTGCCACGAGGGCAAAATAATTCATACAGATATTGACAAAATTATCTTATCGGGCAATGGAGATACTGTAAAGATTCCGTTAGTTATATATCAACGGTCCAACAAAAATACTTGTCTACATCAAAAAACCCAGGTTCAACGGGGTAAATGTATTAAAAAGGGGCAAGTTTTAGCAGATGGGGCTGCCACCGTTGGGGGAGAACTCGCTTTGGGCAAAAACATATTAGTGGCTTATATGCCATGGGAAGGTTACAATTTTGAGGATGCGGTACTTATTAGCGAACGAATGGTATATGAAGATATTTTTACATCTTTTCACATCCGAAAATATGAAATTCAGACTCATGTCACAAGTCAGGGTCCCGAACGGATCACTAATGAAATACCTCATCTAGAAGCCCATTTACTCCGAAATTTAGATAAAAATGGAATTGTCAGGCTGGGATCTTGCGTAGAAACAGGCGATATTTTAGTAGGTAAATTAACTCCTCAATTGGCAAAAGAATCCTCGTACGCTCCGGAAGAGAGATTATTACGAGCCATACTCGGCATTCAGATATCGACTTCAAAAGAAACTTGTCTAAAATTACCTATAGGAGGTAGAGGTCGAGTTGTTGATGTGAGATGGATCCAAAAAAAAGGAGGGTCTAGTTATAACTCAGAAACCATTAGGGTATATATTTTACAGACACGAAAAATTAAAGTAGGTGATAAAATCGCTGGAAGACATGGAAATAAGGGCATCATTTCAAAAATTTTGCCTAGACATGATATGCCTTATTTACAAGATGGACGACCTATTGATATGGTCTTGAATCCATTAGGAGTACCTTCAAGAATGAATGTAGGGCAAATATTTGAATGTTCGCTCGGGTTAGCGGGGGATTTGCTAGATCGACATTATCGAATAGGTCCTTTTGATGAAAAATATGAACAAGAGGCCTCTCGCAAATTAGTGTTTTCTGAATTATATGAAGCGAGCAAGAAAACAGCTAATCCATGGGTATTTGAACCCGAATATCCGGGAAAAAGTAAATTATTTGATGGACGAACGGGAGAGCCTTTTGAACAGCCTGTTATAATAGGCAAGCCTTATATCTTGAAATTAATTCATCAAGTTGATGATAAAATACACGGACGTTCCAGTGGACATTATGCACTTGTTACCCAACAACCACTTAGAGGAAGAGCGAAGCAAGGGGGTCAGCGAGTAGGAGAAATGGAGGTTTGGGCTCTTGAGGGATTTGGGGTTTCTCATATTTTACAAGAGATGCTCACATATAAATCGGATCATATTAGAGCGCGACAAGAAGTTCTTAGTACTACGGTGATTGGCGAAATAATTCCCAAACCTCAGGATGCTCCCGAATCTTTTCGATTACTGGTTCGAGAACTACGATCTTTGGCTTTGGAACTGAATCATTTCCTTATATCTGAGAAAAATTTTCAGATGACTAGGAAGGAAGTTTAATCGTAATGAATTCGAATATTTCTATATGATCGATTGGTATAAACATCAGCAACTCCGAATTGGATTAGTTTCACCTCAACAAATAAGTGCCTGGGCCACAAAAATACTTCCGAATGGACAGATTGTGGGAGAAGTGACCAAACCCTATACTTTTCATTACAAAACCAATAAACCCGAAAAAGATGGATTATTTTGTGAAAGAATTTTTGGACCTATAAAAAGTGGAATTTGCGCTTGTGGAAATTATCGCGTAATCGGAGATGAAAATGAAGATACAAAATTTTGTGAACAGTGTGGCGTTCAGTTTGTTGATTCTCGAATACGAAGATATCAAATGGGCTACATCAAATTGGCATGCCCAGTAACTCATGTATGGTATTTGAAACGACTTCCTAGTTATATCGCGAATCTTTTAGATAAACCTCTTAAAGAATTGGAGGGCTTAGTATACTGCGATGTGTGATTTGATTGAAATTCTTTTTTTTTTTTTTATTTACAGTTTCGAAATAATAAACTGTCATCCTAGTTAATCGAATTGGGATGCCTTAGCTCTGACATGTTTCTTTCAAAAAAGAACATGAAACTCAGAATTGGGGGTTTTGTTTTAGTCAATATTCCCCTCAAAAATGGAATTGGTCTATGGTCGTTTCAGTAACAATTACATAAAAATTTATATACATAAAAATTTATAGTTCGACCTTGTGAAACTAGACTTTCTTGTGTGGGATAAAATGAATTCTTTTCCTTTTTTTTTTTTTAACGTTTAAAAAAAAAAAAGAAAGGGAGATTGTTTATACGCAAGTACACAAAAATGTCATGGCATGGTTTTAGGAATCTATACATCGCATATAGGTTTCAATAGCATAGTATAACCATCGAGGTGAATTTGGAACCTAAATGATCAAATGGAAGGTAAGAAAACATAGACAAGTAAATCCCGGATGAATTTCCCAGAGTTTGGAATTGCTCATTCGCAGGGAAGTAGACTACTCAAGAATTTGACATTTTTGAATTTGAAGTTGGAATTGGGAGAATTGACGGGAATAAAGAATCTCGAAATTCTTCATATCGCCAAAGAGGACTGAATCCAAGAAATGCTGCATGGTCCTCCATGATAACTTGAGTAACGAGTAGCTCTTTGGTACGTTTTCCTTAGTTTGAAATAAAACAAGGTTTCTTTCGCTTTCTTTCGTGTCGAGCTGCTTGAGCCGGATGAAAGGAAACTTTCATGTCCGATTTTGAAAGGGGGGCAATCTTTTAGGATCCTATCCAAATTTTTCTTTTGCTAGGCCCATAGCTAAAAAACCTACTTTCTTACGATTACGAGGTTCATTTAAATATGAAATCCAATCTTGGAAATATAGTATTCCACTCTTTTTTACTACCTACGGCTTCAATACATTTCGAAATAGAGAAATTGCTACTGGTGCTGGCGCTATTCGAGAACAATTAGCCGATTTGGATTTGCGAATTATTATAGATTTTTCGTCGGTAGAATGGAAAGTTTTAGGGGAAGAAGGTCCTGCCGGAAATGAATGGGAAGATCGAAAAATAGGTAGACGAAAAGATTTTTTGGTTAGACGCATCGAATTAGCTAAGCATTTTATTCGAACAAACATAGAACCAGAATGGATGGTTTTATGTCTATTACCAGTTCTTCCTCCGGAACTCAGACCGATTATTCAGCTAGAGGGGGGGAAACTAATGAGTTCCGATATTAATGAACTGTATCGTCGAGTTATCTATCGGAATAATACTCTTACTGATCTATTAACAACAAGTAGATCTACACCCGGAGAATTAGTACTGTGTCAAGAAAAATTAGTACAAGAAGCCGTGGATACACTTCTTGATAATGGAATCCGAGGTCAACCAATGAGGGACGGTCATACTAAAGTTTACAAATCTTTTTCGGATATAATCGAAGGGAAAGAGGGAAGATTTCGTGAAACTATGCTTGGTAAACGAGTTGATTATTCGGGGCGTTCCGTCATTGTTGTAGGACCTTCACTTTCATTACATCAATGCGGATTGCCTCGCGAAATAGCCATAGAGCTATTTCAGACATTTGTAATTCGGGGTCTAATTAGACAACATTTTGCCTCAAATATTGGAGTTGCTAAGAGTAAAATTCGGGAAAAAGAGCCCATTGTCTGGGAAATACTTCAGGAAGTAATGCAGGGGCATCCTGTATTACTCAATAGGGCCCCCACTTTGCATAGATTAGGTATACAAGCATTTCAACCCATTTTAGTAGAGGGACGTGCCATTTGTTTACATCCCTTAGTTTGTAAGGGATTCAATGCAGATTTTGATGGGGATCAAATGGCTGTTCATATACCTTTATCAGTAGAGGCGCAAGCGGAAGCTCGTTTACTTATGTTTTCGCATATAAATCTCTTGTCTCCAGCTATCGGAGATCCTATTTGCGTACCCACGCAAGATATGCTTATGGGTTTATATATATTAACAAGCGGGAATCCAAGAGGGATTTATGCCAATAGATATAATGCATCCAATCGAAAAAATCATCAAAATGAATCAATTGCCCATAATAATGATAAGTATATGAAAGAACCGTTTTTTTGTAATTCCTATGATGCAATTGGCGCTTATTGGCAAAAAAAAATCGATTTAAATAGTCCTTTATGGATCCGATGGCAAGGACATGAAGGTGTTATTGCTTCAAGAGAAACGCCTCACCAAGTTCACTATGAGTCTATGGGTACCTATCAGGAAATTTATGAAAACTATCTAATAGTACGAAGTATAAAAAAAAAAATTCTTTGTATATACATTCGAACCACTGTTGGTCATATTTCTCTTTATCGAGAAATTGAAGAAGCGATACAAGGTTTTTCTCAAGCCTGTGCAGCCAAATTTTTTATAGGTATAGAAACAAAGGTTTGAGATAGACTATTGGTACATTAGTGACACAAATTCATATTTCTTCCGGTTTCCTGGAATAGAGACATAATTTGTTAATTTCTATACGAATTCGAATTGAGAAAAGGAAGTTTTTCAATCATTGACTCAAATTCATTGTCGAACCCGACTTAACGAAAAATGGAGGTATTTATGGCCGAACGGGCCAATTTGGTCTTTCCCAATAAAGTCATAGATGGAACTGCCATTAAAAGAATTATTAGTAGATTAATAGAGCATTTCGGAATGGCATATACATCCCACATCCTGGATCAAGTAAAGACTGTGGGTTTCCAACAAGCCACTGCTACATCCATTTCATTAGGAATTGATGATCTTTTAACAATACCTTCTAAGGGATGGTTAGTTCAAGATATTGAACAACAAAATTTTATTTTTGAAAACCACTACCGTTATGGAAATGTACATGCGATAGAAAAATTACGCCAATCCATTGAGGTATGGTATGCTACAAGTGAGTATTTACGACACGAAATGAATCTGAACTTTCGGATGACAGACCCGTTCAATCCTGTGCATATAATGTCTTTTTCGGGAGCTAGAGGAAATGCATCTCAAGTTCACCAATTAGTAGGTATGAGAGGATTAATGTCAGATCCTCAAGGGCAAATGATTGATTTACCTATTCAAAGTAATTTACGAGAAGGACTGTCATTAACCGAATATATTATTTCTTGTTATGGAGCTCGAAAGGGAGTTGTGGATACCGCTGTACGAACATCCGATGCTGGATATCTTACGCGACGACTTGTTGAAGTAGTTCAACACATTGTTGTACGGCGAACAGATTGTGGGACCACCCGAGGGATTTCTGTGAGTCCTCAAAAGGGGATGATACCAGAAAGAATTGTTATCCAAACCTTAATAGGTCGCGTATTAGCAGACAATCTATATATAGGTCGCCGTTGCATTGCCATCCGGAATCAAGATATTGGGGTCGGACTTATCAATCGATTTATAAACTTTCCCTCAATCCCAATATCTATTCGAACTCCTTTTACTTGTAGGAGTACCGCTTGGATCTGTCGCTTGTGTTATGGGCGGAGTCCTACTCATGGAGATTTGGTAGAATTGGGAGAAGCTGTAGGGATTATTGCGGGGCAATCCATTGGAGAACCGGGTACTCAACTAACATTAAGAACATTTCATACTGGCGGAGTATTCACAGGGGGTATCGCAGACCATCTACGAGCACCTTCTAATGGAAAAATAAAATTTAATGAAGATTTGGTTCATCCGACACGTACACGTCATGGCCATCCAGCTTTTTTATGTTATATAAATTTGGATTTAATTATTGAGAGTCAAGATACTATACATAACGTGACTATTCCACCCAAAAGTTTTCTTTTAGTTCAAAATTCTCAATATGTAGAATCCGAACAAGTGATTGCTGAAATTTGTGCGGGAGCATCTACTTTGAATTTTAAAGAGAAGGTTCGAAAACATATTTATTCTGAATCAGAAGGGGAAATGCACTGGAGTACTAATGTATACCATACACCTGAATTTACATATAGTAATGTCCATCTCTTAGCAAAAACAAGCCATTTATGGATATTATCAGGACACACGTACAAATTAAACATAGGAACTGTTTCAGTATATAATGATCAAGATCAAATAAACACCCATTTTCTTGCTATGGAAAGAAAAGATAGTTGGAGTCAAGCAGGCGATAATGATCAAGCTAATTACAAATTTTTCAGTTTACCTATTTTGAATAAAAATGAAAAAAAGATTGTTGATGATTCAAAATTAGATCAAATCCTATGTATTGGTTGTTGTAATCGAAACTCCACTGCTATTCTTCACGAAATTTTTTTTTTATTATCAAAAAGGCGAAAAAATAGATTTATTGTTCCATTTCAATCCATTGAAGAGCGGGAAACAGAAAAACTGACCCACTTTCACATTGCAATTGAAATGCCCCCAAATGGTATTTTGCGTACCAATAGTATTTTTGCTTATTTTGACGACCCCCAATACCAAAGAAGGAGTTCCGGTATTACTAACTATGGTCCTTTAGGCGTACATTCAATAGTCAAAAAAGAAGATTTGATTGAGCATCGCGGATTCAAAGAATGGAATACAAAAAACCAAATCAAAGTCAATCGCTTTTTTTTCATTCCCGAAGAAATTTATATTTTATCCGAATCTTCTCCTTTAATGGTACGGAACAATAGTATCATTGGAAAAGATACACACATCACTTTCAATATTAAAAGTCGAGTAGGTGGATTGGTTCGCGTGGAGAAAAAAAAAAAAAAATTGGAACTTAAAATATTTTCTGGAGATCTTCATTTTCCAGGAGAGATAGATAAGATCTCCAGACACAGTGGTTTTTTGATACCACCTGGAACACGCCAAACGAATTCGACCAATTCTAACGAATCTCCACAAGTTAAAAACTGGATCTATGTCCAATGCCTTACACCGAGTAAAAAAAAGTATTTTGGTTTAGTTCGTCCGGTAATCAGATATGAAATCGCTGACGGTATCAATCTCGAAACGATTTTTTCTCAGGATTTATTACAAGAAAAGGATAATTTGAAACTTAGAGTTGTCAATTATATTCTCTATGGCAATAGTAAACCTATTCTGGGAATTTCGGATACAAGTATTCAATTAGTTCGTACTGGTTTAGTATTGAATTGGGAACAACACAAAAATAATTTTTTTCGTGAAGAGGCTTATGCTTCTTTTGTTGAAGTCCGTACCCAAGGGATTAGTCAGGATTTCCTAAAAATAACCTTAGTGAAATCCCCTATTTCATTTATGAGCAGAAAAAGACAGGATTCATCAGATTCCGAATTAATCTCATCTTCTAGGACCAATAGTAATCCATTTTTTTCTATTTTGTCTAACCCAAGCACAAGGATTCAACAATCAATTAACCATAAACAACATCATGGCACTTTTAGTACTGTATTGAAACGAACTAAAAAATGCCAATCGTTGATAATTTTGTCATCATTAAATCTATTTCGGATAGATCCAGTCAAGAATGGAAAAGATTCCACTGTACTAAACGAATCAATTCAAAGAAATTATTTTAGTCCAACTCGGAATTGCTTGTTTGGACCTTTAGGGACAACTCTTCAAATTTTAAACTCTTTTTCCGTTCCCAATTTTATAACTCATAATCCAATCTCAGTAACTAAATATTTGAAACGTGATAATTTGAATCAGCGTTTTCAAATAATGAAATTGTTTTTAATCGATGAAAATTGGAGAATTGTCAATTTTCATTCTTGTGGTAGTCGCGTTTTAAATTCATTTAATTTGACTTGGGCTTTTCAGAATCAGAATTATAATTGGAATTATTACGATCAAAAAGTGACACTAATTATTCTGGGCGAATTTTTTTGTGAAACCGGCTCTAAATCTAAAGAAGGACCCACAATCAGATCAGGTCAAATTATAATTGTTGACCTTGATTCTCTAGTAGTAAGATCCGCTAAACCTTATTTAGCTACTCCGGGAGCAACGGTTCATGGGAATTATGGAGAAATCCTCTCTGCCGGAGATACTTTAGTTACATGTATATATGAAAAATCAAGATCGGGTGATATAACACAAGGTCTGCCAAAAGTAGAACAAGTCTTAGAAGTACGGTCAATTGAGTCAATATCCTCAAATCTCGAAAAGCGAGTTGAGAGTTGGAACGAGTGTATAACAAGAATTTTTGGAATTCCGTGGGGATTCTTGATTGGGGCGGAGTTAACTCTAGTGCAAAGTCGTATCTCTTTGGTTAACAAAATCCAAAAGGTTTATCGGTCCCAGGGGGTGCAAATCCATAATAAGCATATAGAAATTATTGTTCGACAAATAACATCCAAAGTTTTGGTTTCAGAAGATGGAATGTCTAATGTTTTTTTACCCGGAGAACTAATTGGATTGTTGCGAGCAGAACGAACAGGACGCGCTTTGGAAGAATCAATTTGTTATCGATCCGTCTTATTAGGAATAACAAGAACATCTCTGAATACTCAAAGTTTCATATCCGAGGCGAGCTTTCAAGAGACGGCTCGTGTTTTATCAAAAGCTGCTCTCCGTGGTCGTATCGATTGGTTGAAAGGCCTAAAAGAAAATGTTGTTTTAGGTAGTTTGATCCCCCTTGGAACTGGATTCCAAGGATTAGTGCATCAGTCAAAGCAATCTCAAAATTTACTTTTCAAAATCAAAAAAAATTATTTTTTTGATGGTGAAATGAGAAATATTTTGTTACACCACAGAGAGTTCTTTGATTCGTGTATTTCAAAAAATTGATACGATAGAACAATCCATTTTTGAATTTTTTACATTTATTTAATAGATTCCCGACCTTTTTTAGTCTTAATTTGGACGAATTTTTATATTTTTTTTTTGGTAATACAAAAAAAAATCACTAGAAATTAATCGAATAATAGCAAGCAATAACACGAAATTGATTGCTTGAGTCCTGTCCCAATGGGACAATCGACAGCAAAAGCGCAGGTTCCATGGGAACAATTATATATTTCAGATTGCAAGATGTTTCATCTCTTTTTTTTTTCAACGAACAAAGAAGAGAGGGAGTGTGAGGAAAAATGCTAAGAAGATATTGGAACATTAATTTGGAAGAGATGCTCGAAGCGGGAGTTCATTTTGGTCATGGTAGTAAAAAATGGAATCCACGAATGGAACCTTATATCTCTGCAAAACGTAAAGGTATTCATCTTACAAATCTTACAAAAACTGCTCGTTTTTTATCCGAAGCTTGTGATTTAGTTTTTGATGCAGCAAGCAGACGAAAACAATTTTTAATTGTTGGTACGAAAAAAAAAGTCGCGGATTCGGTAGTTCGGGCTGCAAAAAAAGCCCGATGTCATTATGTTAATAAGAAGTGGCTTAGCGGACTTTTAACAAATTGGTCCACTACCGAAATGAGACTTCAAAAATTTCGGGATTTACGAATAAAACAAAAGACAGGGGAATTGAACCGTCTTCCAAAAAGGGATGCGGCTCGAGTGAAGAGACAGTTATCGCACTTGCAAACATATCTCTACGGGATAAAATATATGGCGGGATTACCCGATATTGTGATAATTCTTGATCAGCAAGAAGAATATAGGGCTCTTCGAGAATGTCTCACTTTGGGAATTCCAACAATTTGTTTAAGTGATACAAATTGTGATCCAGATCTTGCGGATATTTCGATTCCTGCCAATGATGATGCTATAGCTTCAATTCGATTAATTCTTAACAAATTGATATTTGCAATTTGTGAAGGTCGTTCTAGCTATATACAAGAGCTCTGATTAATAATTAAGATACATATACAGAATATTAGATATATCAAATTGTTTTGTAAACACAATCCATTTTTGAATCGGTTACTATTTTTTTTTATTACGTAAAATAGATAAATAAATCTGTAAAACGGATGTCAAAAGTTCGTGGCCAAGAAACCTAAAATATCTAATTTTAGTTAGCAAGTTAAAAAAACATTGAAAAAAAAGGGCGAATCAAAATAATTTCTTTAAACGTTTTCTTTCAGAGGGCAATATGACTGTTTTATCATGTTCCAGCAGCACATTAAAGGGTTTATATGATCTATCTGTTGTCGAAGTAGGCCAACATTTTTATTGGAAACTCGGAACTTTCCAAGTCCATGCCCAAGTCCTTATAACTTCTTGGGTGGTAATTGCTATTTTATTAGGCTCGGCCATTGTAGCTCTTCGGAATCCACAAACCATTCCCACAGGGGGTCAGAATTTCTTTGAATATGTGCTTGAATTTATTCGATCCGTGAGTAAAACCCAAATTGGGGAAGAATATAGTCCCTGGGTTCCTTTTATTGGAACTTTATTTCTTTTTATTTTTGTTTCGAATTGGTCGGGGGCGCTTTTACCTTGGAAACTTATAGAGTTACCGCATGGCGAGTTAGCTGCACCTACGAATGATATAAATACTACCGTTGCTCTAGCTTTACTTACTTCAATAGCCTATTTTTATGCCGGACTTAGTAAAAAAGGTTTAAGTTATTTTGGTAAATATATTCAACCAACTCCAATTCTTTTACCCATTAATATTTTAGAAGATTTTACAAAACCCTTATCACTTAGCTTTCGACTTTTTGGGAATATATTAGCGGATGAATTAGTGGTTGTTGTTCTTGTTTCTTTAGTACCTCTAGTGGTTCCTATACCTGTCATGCTTCTTGGATTATTTACAAGTGGTATTCAAGCTCTTATTTTTGCAACTTTAGCTGCTGCTTATATAGGTGAATCGATGGAAGGGCATCATTGATTCATTTTCCATTTTTTTGTAGATTCTTCCAATAACACTAAAATAAACAAAAAAAAAGTTTTCTAGTCTCAATTTATTCTCATTTTAGTATTTTTTTAAGGAATTTTATAATTCACTAAAAAAGTGCTGATTGGGATTACTCAATTCCTATTGATTGGTTAGGATAATCATAACAATAAGTGAATCCTTTCTAATTTCAAAATGAAAGTGAAAGAAATAACTAGCTGGTTTACGTTATACAAGAAACACATGTATATGTAATAGTAAGTATTAACTAATTATGTATGGATATAAATAATCTCGTTTACGACTATTAATAATTGAGATTGTGATTGATTGGAATCCCTAGTGTAGATGGTTGACTAGTCTTCTACGTCAATTCAAAATTGCTAACTACTTTGATTTTGTAGATATGCCGATTCAATAAAAATAGGATAAAGAGCGCTAGACTGAGTAATTCATAATTTTTAGTTAGTCTATGATTGTATCATTAACCATTTCCGTTTTTTTTTGTGCGAGGACTTTTTCATGAATCCATTGATTTCTGCCGCTTCCGTTATTGCTGCTGGCTTGGCCGTTGGGCTTGCTTCGATTGGACCTGGGGTTGGTCAAGGTACTGCTGCAGGACAAGCTGTAGAAGGTATCGCGAGACAACCGGAAGCCGAAGGGAAAATACGGGGTACTTTATTGCTTAGTTTAGCTTTTATGGAAGCTTTAACCATTTATGGACTTGTTGTAGCCTTAGCCCTTTTATTTGCAAATCCGTTTGTATAATCTAATTCTAACAAACAATCTTTTTTTTGTTTTGACTTGGGATTTGATGATTGTTTTTTTTTTTTTTGCAATTCTATCCCAAGTTGATACTTAGAACTATTTAGTAGTACTTAGGTTTTTTGGTACAATAACCCATGGGAAGGACTGATTTAGGGATCAGGAATTAGTATATCGATTCGCTTTCTTCCTTCCCATCCATCTATTGATTCAATTCAATTCAATTTGACGTAAATTGAGTCTTGAAACCGAGTAAATATTTCGTGATTCATATAGCCTTGGGAGTGAATATCATATTCGAATATATTTGGTTTTATTCCCAATACAGGTTTCGAATTGGAAATTGATTTCCAAATTGAAGTGAGTCTTAATTTAGTTAAAACGAGGCAAACCACTAAATAAAACCAAATCAAATATAGATAATTCAAACTAAAATAATAATCACATTATTCACTTTAGAACTCAAAGAACTAAATAACTAATAGTCTAATTCATTTTAAAATAATCAAAATGAAGAAATCTAATCTATAAGAACTATAAAAAAATAAAGAATTAATCTGTCTATACTAGAAGAGGAGATCCTATGAAAACAGTAACCGATTCTTTCGTTTTTTTGGCTCACTGGCCATCCGCCGGGAGTTTCGGATTCAATACCGATATTTTAGCAACAAATCCAATAAATCTAAGTGTAGTCCTTGGTATATTGATTTTTTTTGGAAAGGGAGTGTGTGCGAGTTGTTGATTTCACGAATCGGCTGAATTGATCCAGCTGCACTTTTTTTTAGTTTCACTAAGACAAAAATTGTGCATAATCCTGCGACTTACTTATGAATAAATTCACACCTCATCTGTAAGAACCATAGCATTTCGCGATTTATTGGTAAATAAACTTTGATTCTCTAGGAACCAATATTGAGGAACCCGTAACATGGTTAAATCGAAACTTTTTAAAGTCCAGACAGAGCAAAGTATTCTTTCTACTTCATACTAGAAGGTTACTAACGTTAATAACAACAAAGGGTTACAAAAAAAATGAATAATTGAAAGTTATTTTTGACATACAACACTCATGTCAAAAACCTTATTTAAACTCATTTTTTTTTAATAATAATAAAAAAAAAAAATGAGGGAGTTCATCCAATCTTCTTCAATGCTCAATTGATAACCTATAGATAAAAAAATTGTTTGGATTTGAAGAAAAAAAGAAACAACTCTACTGACAATTAATTGTTTGATACAAAGAGTCCTCCGAATATTTCAATCGTAAATTAGTTGACTAGTGGTTTTTGAATATCAATTGTCAATTGAGATACAAGAAAAAGAGGATAGGCTCAATACAGTCAAAAACGATATGGAAATTTACCATAAGAAATTGAACTAGTTGAGCGTGAGAGCCAAATGAATTGAAAAATTCATGTTTGGTTCGGGAAGGGATTATGAAAATTTTTTAATGAATGGAAAAATAATCTACTTTCATTAAGTGATTTATTAGATAATCGAAAACAGAGGATTGTGAATACAATTCGAAATTCTGAAGAATTACGCCAAGGGGCTATTGAACAGCTAAAGAAAGCCCAACTTCGCTTACGCCAAGTCGAAATTGAAGCGGATCAGTATCGAGTGAACGGATACGAAGAGATAGAACGAGAAAAATTGAATTTAATTAATTCAACTTCGGAAACCTTAGAACAATTCGAAAATTCCAACAATGAAATAATGAATTTTGAACAAGAAAGGGCACTTAATCACGTCCGACAACGAGTTTTCCAACAAGCCTTAGAAGGAGCTTTAGGAACTCTGAATAGTCGTTTAAACAACGAATTACATTTACGTACCATCAGTGCTAATATTGGCATGTTGGTAACAATAAAAGAAATAACTGATTAGTCCTTCTGCTATAGTCTAGGGCATTATTTTTTTTTTTCAACAAAGGAAGAAATACTCATGGTAACCATTCGAGCCGACGAGATTAGTAATATTATTCGTGAACGTATTGAGCAATATAATAGAGAAGTAAAGATTGTAAACACGGGGACCGTACTTCAAGTAGGCGATGGTATTGCTCGTATTTATGGTCTTAATGAAGTAATGGCCGGTGAATTAGTCGAATTTGCAGAGGGTACGATAGGAATTGCTCTGAATTTGGAATCCCATAATGTTGGTGTTGTCTTAATGGGTGACGGTTTGCTAATACAAGAGGGAAGTTCGGTAAAAGCAACAGGAAAAATTGCTCAGGTCCCTGTGAGTGAAGCTTATTTAGGTCGTGTTATCAACGCTCTGGGTAAACCTATTGATGGTCGCGGTGAAATTGCATCTTCGGAATCTCGGTTAATTGAATCTCCTGCTCCGGGTATTATTTCAAGACGGTCCGTGTATGAGCCGCTTCAAACCGGACTTATAGCTATTGATTCAATGATCCCGATAGGACGTGGGCAACGAGAATTAATTATTGGGGATAGACAGACCGGGAAAACGGCAGTAGCCACAGATACAATTCTAAATCAACAAGGACAAAATGTAATATGTGTTTATGTAGCTATTGGTCAAAAAGCATCTTCGGTAGCTCAAGTAGTGACTACCTTACAGGAAAGAGGAGCAATGAAATATACTACTATTGTAGCCGAAACAGCAGCTTCCCCAGCTACATTACAATACCTCGCTCCTTATACAGGCGCGGCTTTAGCTGAATATTTCATGTATCGTAAACAACACACTTTAATCATTTATGATGATCTTTCCAAACAAGCGCAGGCTTATCGTCAAATGTCACTTTTATTACGTAGACCACCCGGCCGTGAAGCTTATCCAGGAGATGTTTTTTATTTACATTCACGCCTTTTAGAACGAGCCGCAAAATTAAGTTCGAGTTTAGGGGAAGGCAGTATGACTGCGTTACCAATCGTTGAGACCCAATCAGGAGATGTTTCCGCTTATATTCCTACTAATGTAATTTCCATTACTGATGGACAAATATTCTTATCGGCTGATCTATTCAATTCTGGAATCCGACCTGCGATTAATGTCGGTATTTCCGTTTCGCGAGTCGGATCCGCAGCTCAAATTAAAGCGATGAAACAAGTTGCTGGGAAATTAAAATTAGAATTGGCCCAATTTTTAGAATTAGAAGCCTTTGCGCAATTCGCTTCTGATCTGGATAAAGGTAGTCAGAATCAATTGGAACGAGGACGACGTTTACGTGAGTTACTAAAACAATCCCAATCAAACCCTCTCACAGTGGACGAACAAATAATGACTATTTATGCCGGAACGAATGGATATCTTGATTCATTCGAAATTGGACAAGTACGAGATTTTCTTGATGAGCTACGGACTTACTTAAAAAATAATAAACCTCAGTTCCAAGAAATCATCTCTTCTACGAAAACATTTACGAAAGAAGCGGAAAACCTTTTAAAAGAAGCTATTCAAGAGCAGACGCAACGTTTTCGACTTAAGTAACAAGTCTAACAAAATTGATTTTCTTCGTTTATTAGGATATACCTAAACTAAAAATCGACCAATAGTTAACCAAAAATGGAACTAAAACCCCGAAAAAAAAAAGAATACTAGAAATCCAAAATTTACGCGGCGAATACAAATTCTCTATTTACCGTTCGAAAATCTTCTAAAATGCCAACTATTACTAAAAATAGATATACTACTAGATGAAAAAATCCTGCGTCCAATAGGATTTGAACCTATACCAAAGGTTTAGAAGACCTCTGTCCTATCCATTAGACAATGGACGCTTTTTGATTTCCCTTTTTTATTCGTTTTTTGGAATCTCTTTCCTCTATAATATCCTTCCTAATTTCTAAAAACTAGTGAATTGAGATCAGTTATAAAATTCTCTTATCTTATATTCTTAGTTGATTTAACTCTCACTTAAATATCGAAATTTCTTTTGTTTGCTAAAAAAAAATAAATACAAAGTAGTCAATCTAAAATAAAAATACTAGTAAGTTTCTTTTTTTTTTTTAGTATTATTAATCTAATAAAAAAAATTATGCATGATAAATAAAATAAAAAAACACGTTTTCTTTGATTTTGTGATTTTGCGTATTAAAATTTTGGTTAGTAGAATAATTAGATAAACTTTCGATATATTCTATCTATCGAACGAAAAAAAAAAGAACTTTATTTAATAGCATATACTCCTATTGAGTTAGATGGATCACGATAAAAAAAAGATCAAAAAACAAAAGAAAAAATTCTCTATTCTCGCTAAGGTATACTCCTTAATGAGTGTATAGGGTGAGAGCGGGTAGCGGGAATCGAACCCGCATCGTTAGCTTGGAAGGCTAGGGGTTATAGTCGATGTTTATTCATTCTATTTAACATCTCTAATTCAAAACAGAACATGAAACTTTGGTTTCATTCGGCTCCTTTATGGAATAGGCAAAAATTGGTAAATATGATCTCTACAACTAATCCATACGATGCACGCAAAAAAAAGTGAACCATACACTATCCATAATATCTATGTCAGCCCCTGGGGTTTATTTAATTGAATCCATTTTTAATAACTCGCTTGCTAGATAATCCCTCTAGATGGGGGATTAAAATATTCTTTCTAGTTACTTCGTCCTATATTTCTATTTGAGTTTTTATGAAAAATCTTTAGGAAAAGAAGTTTTTTTTTTCGACCGAGCTAAAACAAGATCAATGTCTTTAGTAAACCAAAGTCATCGTTTACTGCTTAATTCGATTTTGCTTTCCTTTCGATTATTTAAAATAAATACAAAAAAAAGATTTAGTTACGATTCGAAATAGAGGAAATCTAAATTTCTTTATCCATAGATCTGTTATTATACTTAGTTTATTGGAAGTATTGATCCAATTTCCAAAATTATGTTTCATAATTTGGTAATCCAATTGTTTTATTGATTCTCGGATCCAAATTAGGAGAATGTATATTTTTCCTTGAGGTTTTCATTGATAGGGAAAGGAGTTCCTCCTTTTAAGAAATAAAGTTTTTGTTCGGAATAGGAACCGAAAGATCCTCTAACAAATCCGTAGAGGTAGACTTATTAAAACGAATCACACTTTTACCACTAAACTATACCCGCTACAATTTGATTATTGTATATAAAAAAACCTTTTGTCAAGTAATAGGATAGAAAGAGGGTCATAAAAAGAGAGTTAGAATATTCGTTTTTTAGAAGAACCAACAAGATTTTAAAAAATGCAAAAAAAAAAAACTTACGAATACTGAAATAACAAAAAAAGTACTCTATTTTGGGGGATAAATTTTTTTAGTTTAGCCAATCCATATAAAAAATTCAACTTTTTTCTATTTTAACTTAGTAGTTCTATTTTAAACGTTTTTTTTTTTTAATTAATATAAATCTATATGAGAACTGTTGTTTTTCCTTTTGAATCGAATTTTAAATCAACTCAATTCAAACAAGATAGTTTCTTTTGTATGTTTCGAAATTGAAGACTTAGAAAAATACAAAAGAAACTATCTTAGTCGGTAAAGAAATGCAATTCGAGCAAGAAAAGTTTTTTTTTTCAATTTTTCAAAAAAAAAAACGATTTAGAAAATGGATTCCCGCAAAATATTAAAACTAATGAAATAAAAATCTATCCTATATATTATATCCTATATATTATAATAAGAATACGGAAACAAAGAATTTAAGTTAAGTAAAAGAACGACAAAAAAGGGAGACAAGTTTAATCTTCCTTATTTTGTAAGATAGGATTATGATAACAATTGTAATTAACCAACCCTTTTCGGAAAGATGGCTGAGTGGCCTAAAGCGTCGGATTGCTAATCCGTTGTACGAATTTTTTGTACCGAGGGTTCGAATCCCTCTCTTTCCGGCTGAGTGCTTGGTCTTGTTTTTTTTTATTCTTATTATTCTCTTTATCTTTAATAATGTATTTGAAACTTTATTAAATGAAATAGTTAACAATGGAGAAAAGATCAAATATCAAGAACATAAAAAATCAAACAAAGCAAGAAAAAACGTTTCGTTTTATTCTTCACGTCCCGGATTACGTCCCGGATCATTAGATAAAAATCCGAAGATGAAGAGTGAAACAAATAATATCACTACTGTGTAGACAAAAAGTTTGAGAGTAAGCATTACACAATCTCCAAGATCTTTTTTGGTTGAAAAAAAAAAAAGAAACGAGATTCTCTAGTTTGATTTTAAATCACATATATAATATATAAACCTTATACGATTATATATAAGACATATAAAAAAGGCGTACCTTTTTTATATGTCTTATCGAAAACTGACAGCAGCTTGCCAAACAAAGGCTAATAGAAAAAATAACAAAGGAATCACTGGCATAAAATCTACAATTGGATTTAAAAAAGCATAAGCTTCGGGCAATTTTGTGAAGAAAAAACTACTTGAATATAGGGCAGAATTAAAACAGATACAAATCAAACTAAAAATATTAAGCATAACAAATATTTTGTTCTTGAAGATAATTCGATTTTTACTAAGTTAGGAAGACATTTTTGATAAAAAAAAATAAACAAAAAAAAATCCTATTTTTATATTTTCCTATAAAAAAGTTATACGGATTTTATACATATCTAAAATCTCTTAAGTTAATTGAATTATATATTATGATCAATAAATTTGTTTTAAGTCTATATCTACCTCTTTACCTAAAAAAATGAGACCAAAAAACTAAATCTCGTAAATTTTGAAAAATGGATTTAGATGAAAAGGAATTTAGAGAGAGAGGATAGTTGACAAAAAATCAATATATATAGTATTATTTATGTTGAATACCAATCTGAATGATTCCAACAATACGTGGGACGTGGCCGAGTGGTAAGGCAACGGGTTTTGGTCCCGGTGTTCGAAGGTTCGAATCCTTTCGTCCCAGACCTTGAAATAGGCCATCTAAAGAATCAAAATTATTCAATAATTTTGTTTTTGTTGTTTAGACGGATTATATTATTATTAATTTATTTATAATTTTTTTTGGATTTTTTTAAAAAATTAATAATAATAAGAATAATAAGCTAGATAGATTTTCAATTCACGAAAAAATAACAAGACGTTTTGCATATAGGTTTTTTTAAGATCTGAAAAACGAGTTTGACCCATTTTCTGCTCGAATTCAAAATTGTATTGCGTATTAACGACACTTCAAACAATTGGATACGATAAAAGAACTAAGAAGCGTTTCATTACAAAAAAAAATAAAGGATACGCTCTTTTGTTCAAGAAGTTTTCTATTTGTGAGGTGTTGTTTAGATCTAGAATTTAAATAGAATACCCGGTATAACAAAGAACTGTTCAATTCAATTGAATTTTTTTTTTTCTTTTTTTATTCATGATTTGCTATGAATTTTACTATTTTGATTATTCAAATCAACTGATTTTATTCATTTTTCAGTATGGATTTTGTTTGTCAACCTATTCATATTGACAACAAGAGAGGAACTATATATAATCCAATCTAAGTAAATAGAGTTTGTCTCAAGGTATCATCTTTTTTTTTATTATTAATGTTTTAAATTGAATATTTCTTTCCTTTTTGCATATTGATTGAATTTCTATTGATATTGAATTTTTTTATGTATTTCGGATGTATTTTGATTGTATCAATCTAACAACTAAAATATATTTTTTATTTTTTAGGGTTGCTAACTCAATGGTAGAGTACTCGGCTTTTAAGTGCGACTAACAGCTTTTACACATTTGTATGAAAAAAAAAACTTCGTCCATACTATCGGTATTGTTTGTAAGACTACGACTGATCCGGAAAGGAATGACTGGAAAAAGCAGCATGTCGTATCAATGAAGAATTCGTCAACTACTTTTTTTTTATTTTACAGACTCGACAGAAAATATTGTTTTCATTTTTGGTCCGGAAGATAAACACCGAAATTCTAAGTTTGTCGAATGAATAAATGGATAAAGCCTTGGATCTTCAATTAATTAGATAAAGGAAAACTAAAAAAGCAACGAGCTTATGTTCTCAATTTGAATTATTATTCAATCTAATTAGATGTTAAAACTAGATTAGTAACCGATGTGTGAAAGGCTTCCCTCTAAGCCTTTATTTTTTTTTACTAAATCCTAACTATTCCGTGGAGAGAAATGTGTAGAATAAAGAGTATAATGATAAAAAAATATTCCAAAATCAAAAGAGCGATTGACTTGTCAAAGTAAAGGATTTTTCACTATCCGTTTTGTATGCTTATGGTATAATAAACAAACCATTTGAATTTGTTGTAATACAAAGTAAAAAAGGAGGACGTGAGAGAATCCGTTCATTAATTTATTTTCAAGGTACCTATTTTTTTCTTATTACTTTGTTTTTACTCTATCGCACTATGTATCCGTTTAAAACTTCAAAAATACCATGTCCTTGCTTTAATCAAAAATAGACTTGAATAAAAATAGAATGGTAAAAGAAAAAGATCAAAAATATATAGATCTAGCTAAATCTGGTAAAAAGTACTTCCTATACCCACTTATCTTTCAAGAGTATATTTATACACTAGCTCATGAGCATAATTTAAATAGATTGTTGGAAAATTTAGGTTATGACAAAAAATTGAGTTTTTTAATTGTAAAACGTTTAATTGCTCGAATGCATCACCAGAATTATTTCCGTTTTTCTTCTGAAGATTTTAAACAAAATATTTTTTTTAGATACAACAAGGTTTTGTATTCTCAAAAAATATCAGAAGGATTTGCAATCATTGTGGAAATTCCCTTTTTCCTTCAATTTGGAACTTCTTTCCACAATTTGGAAAAAAAATTGGAAATAGTCAAAGTTCAAAATTTACAATCAATTCATTCAATATTTCCGTTTGTCGAGGATCAATTTTCCCATTTCAATTTTGTGTTCGATGGGTTACTCCCATATCCCATTCATCTCGAAAACTTGGTTCAAACTCTTCGTTACTGGTTAAAAGATCCTTCCTCTTTGCATTTTTTACGATTGTTTCTTCATGAGTATTGGAATGGTAACAATCCTTTTTTTCAAAAAAAAGCAAATTCCTTTTTGGAAAAAAAAAATCTAAGATTATTTGTGTTTTTATATAATGCTTATATATATGAATACGAATCTATTTTTTTTTTTATTCGTAGCCAATTTTGTCATTTACCAGCAAACCGTTTTCAGGTTTTTTTTGAGAGAAACTACTTTTATGCAAAAGTAAACAATTTTACAAAAGTTTTTGCTAACGGTTTTCCCCTTAAGCTAGAAATGTTTAAAGATCCGAACCTACATTATATTCGATATCAAGGAAAATTGGTTTTTGGTATAAGGGGAATGCCATTTCTAATGACAAAATGGAAATACTACGTTGTTACTTTATTTGAATGTTATTTTGATGTATGGTTTCAACCAGACAAGATTCAGATCAGTTTATTATCGAAACATTCTCTAACCTTTGTTGGTTATCTTTTGAGGTTAAAATTCACGCCTTGCGTGATACGAAGTCAAATGCTGCAAAAAGCATTTAGTATCGATAATACTAGACATCGTATGGAGACACTAATTCCGATTATTCCAATGATTGAATCATTGTCAAAAATGAAATTTTGTAACAAATTAGGACATCCCGTTAGCAAAGCGACCTGGACGGATTTATTGGATTCAGATATTATTGACCGATTTTTGCGTCTATGCAAAAATCTCGCTCATTATTCTAGTGGATCTTCAAAAAAAAAAGTTTTGTATCAAATACATTATATACTTCGATTCGCTTGTCTCAAAACCTTGGCTCGTAAACATAAAATCTCTGTACGCGCTTTTTTGAAAAAACACGGGTCCGCCTTTTTAGAAGAATTTTTTATCGAAGAACAGATTGCTTCTTTGATCTTCCCAAGAAATTCATCGAAATCTTCATATCCATTGAATCAATATAAAGATCGCCTTTGGTATTTGGATATTCTTTCTATTAATGATTTACTTAATCATAACTAATTAATTGTGAAAACGGCTAAATCCGAATTTGATTATTCCAATTCAAGAATCACTAAAGAATACCGATTCTTTAAAGGAAAGAATACCGATTCTTTAAAGGTTTTTTTAAAACAATGATTGACGTCAACAATTATGAACTGTTCATGCAATATAAATATACAAGTAAGGATTGACTAATTGAATATTCCATTTTTTGAGTATTCTATTTTTGCATGGTTTTAGCTTGGTAAAACGTTGAGTTTTAGATGGATACGTAGGGAAAGCCGTGTGCGATAAAAAAGGCAAGCACGGCTTGGGGAGAGATTTTTGTGCCTATTTTTTTAATAGTTCAATTTTCTACTCCATCCGACTAGCTCCGGGTTCGAGTCCCGGGCAACCCATTTTTATTACTATAAAAAATTTTCATAAAAAACCTTTCAAAATGTAACGCAGATCACAAAGATCTATTTTTTTTTTGAATGTTCCTATTCGTGGCCACAGATGTCTAAAGCAGATTATTTATAGTCTAAACTATCTATTCTATAGCAGTCAGTCATATATAGGTGGTTACTCATTTTTGGGTTGGTAAATTTCTAGTTATCTTGTTGACTAAATTGAGAAGGATATTGATCAGGATAGTTAGGAGGTCCTTTTTTTTTTATGATTCCCATTTATATTATTCCAATTTTAAAGATTAGTAGTACCCAAAGACTCTCGAAATACGATCCATTTAAAAAATGTAAAATAAACTGGTGGGGATCAACAAATTATCAATTGTTCCGCATGCAAACTGATCGGGGTTTGGTTTTTTTTTCTTTGAAACTGTATATTGCAAATCCTATGTTAACTTCATTAACAGTAAATGAGACTAACAATTTGTATTTTAACTATTTTGATAATTACTACTTTAGTAAAATTTTATACATTGAGATAAAAAATCTTCATAAACTTTCGAGCTATTTTTTGAATGTAAGTGAAAATGATTCGGAAAGTTTGAAAAGAATAAAGCAATACCAATATTTATGGGTGTCGTGCGATTTTTGCGATGGATTAAACTATCGAAAAACGTTTATGTCAAAAATGTATATTTGTGAACATTGTGATTCGTATGTAAGAATGGGTAGTTCAGAGCGAATTGATTTTTTGATTGATTCCGGTACTTGGTATCCTATAGATGAAGATATGGTCTCTTTTGATCCAATTGAATTTGATCCAATTCAATTGGATCCAATTGAATTGGATCAAATTAATCAATTTTTTTTGGATTCAAAGAAGAATAAGAATTACCCAACCCATAGAAAAAATACAGCAAGCTATACTGAGATTGGTCCTGAGGTATTTCTCGTTAGCTTTATTGACATACCGTTATCTAGATTTATTGAGGTATCTTTTTCTCGCTGTCCTCTCGGTGGTTCGAATACCATGCATTTTCCATATATCCGTTATATAGACTCTGATTTAACAAATATAGACCTAGACATAGAGGAGTTAAGTCTACCTAAAGACGAGAATGAGAACCCGAAAGAAGATCATGATACTACCAACAAAGTTGTCCCTTCTTCTATAGATATAGACCTACCATCTACAGGAGAGATAACACTAGAGATCAATATGTTACTGAGAGATCTAAATCAAATAATTCAGAGAGGTATACCTGATGAAGATCAACTAGAAATTGATGATAAAACTGAGCAGAATAATTCGAAAATGGAAAATGAGGACCCTCCTTATATAGAAAAACTTGACTCTAATCAACGAGAGCATGGATTAACTGAAGCTGTTCAGACAGGAATAGGTCAGTTAAATGGCATTCCAATAGCTATTGGGGTCATGGATTTTCGTTTTATTGGAGGTAGTATGGGATCAGTAGTCGGAGAGAAAATCACCCGATTGATTGAGTATGCTACGAGTGAACTTTTACCTCTTATTTTAGTTTGTGCTTCGGGAGGAGCACGTATGCAAGAAGGAAGTTTAAGTTTGATGCAAATGGCTAAAATATCTGCTGCTTTACATGATTATCAATCGAAGAAAAAGTTATTTTTCATATCAATTCTGACATCTCCTACAACGGGCGGGGTGATCGCGAGTTTTGCTATGTTGGCTGATATTATTATTGCTGAACCGGAAGCCCATATTGCATTTGCGGGTAAAAGAGTAATTGAGCAAACATTGAATCAACAGGTGCCTGAAGGTTCACAAGAAGCGGAAATTATATTTGAAAGTGGATTATTAGATCTAATCGTACCACGTAATATTTTAAAAGGTGTTTTGAGTGAGTTATTTCATCTTCACAATTTCGTTCCGGTGAATCCTCAAGCAAGTAAATTCTTAACGTAAGAATGTATTTCTGAGGCAATTAAATTGATACGTTTAACAAAGTAAAAAAAAAAAAGAATGGACTCGAAATCCAATTTCAAAGGTCAAAAATTTTGTTAAATTAATGTTATCCGATGGTACGAAGATAATAAAATAATATGAACCCCCCAAGAAGTAAATTATCATAACATTATTTCATTTCAAAAAAAAAAAAGATCTAGTGATTTTGAAATTCCTTGCGCTTTAGGATTATAATATTCATATTATATATGCTCACGCAGATCGACTTAAGATATAATTATATAAAATTCCATAGAAAATTAGCCAATTAAATAAATCACAAATAGGGTTCTAAACAATATAGCCAAAAAAGTATATATACATATATATAACAATTAGAGAATAACTAGGTTAAAATATTAAATATTAATTCGAGGTGCGCATTCTATGACAGTTCTCAATGATTTACCCCCAATTTTTGTGCCTTTCGTGGGTTTCGTATTTCCGGCAATTGCAATGGCGTCTTTATTTCTTTATATTCAAAAAAATAGGATTGGTTAAGGATAATGGGGACAAAACAAAGTAAATCTTTTTTTTTTCATTTTGAATAGATCGGGATGGATTTTAAGATATATCTTGAATAAATTGTTCGATAATGAGTATCCGACCCGTCTTCCACGTCAAATCTACAAAAAAAATAAAAGCCTTCGCGGATATTTATAATTTATAAATAACCTCGAGGGTTCCGTTCAATAATCAATATTGATATTTTGAGTAATCAAATCTATATACAATTGAAACTGAAGAGAAAGATATTTTGATCCACTGATCTAACCTCAAAGTCCAAAAATTTATAGGTTTTCGGATACGGAATCATCCGCGAAGGTTCCTATTCGTAATTAGTTTTAGTTTCATTGTAAATCGAATGAATTGCTTCAAAAAACGAACATACAAATATTGCGAGTGGCCAAAAGTTATTTCAGAACTAATAAAAACCAAGTCAAATTCAGTTGGGCGAATATGCCAAAAAAAAAATTAGATCGAATATGAGTTGGCGATCAAAAGATATATGGATAGAATTTATAGGAGGGGCTCGAAAAACAAGTAATATTTTTTGGGCCTTTATACTTTTTTGCGGTTCATTAGGCTTTTTCGTTGTTGGTGTTTCCAGTTACCTTGGGCGAAATTGGATATCTTTTTTTCCGCCTCAGGAAATAATTTTTTTTCCGCAAGGCCTCGTTATGTCTTTCTATGGTATTGCCGGTCTTTTTATTAGCTCGTATTTATGGTCCACAATTTTGTGGAATGTAGGTAGTGGTTATGATCGATTCGATAGAAATGAGGGAATAGTCTCGATTTTTCGTTGGGGATTTCCGGGAACCAATCGTCGTATTTTACTCAGATTCATTTTGAAAGATATTCAGTCTATCAGAATCGAAGCGCAAGAGGGTATTTCTGTTCGACGTGTTCTTTTTCTGGAAATAAGAGGACAGGGATCCTTTCCTTTGACGGGGACCAATGAAAATTTAACTCCACGAGAAATTGAGAAAAAAGCGGCGGAATTAGCTTATTTTTTAAATGTACCAATTGAAGTTGTTTAAAATAAAACACAAAAAGAACTTTTTCAAAATTGAAAAATGAAAATATCTATAAAGAATCTTTTTTAGTTATTCCAATTTTTCTTGTTATAGTCCATGTTCCATTTTTTTTTTTTTTAGAAATTAGTTATTCGATCTTTAATTTAGCTTAAATTCTCAAAAAAAAAAATGGAAATGTATAGGTTTTAAATCGGATAACTTTTTTTTTGAGAAAAAATTCGATCAAAGATATGCGATAATAAGTTTGGTTTGATACAAAATTCACAAACGAAAAAATGAAAAAAAAAAAAGCATTTATTTCCATTCTATATCTTACATCTATAATAGTGTTGCCCTGGTGCATCTCTTTTGTGTTTAATAAAACTGTAGAACCGTGGGTTTTGAATTCGTTAAATACAAGTCAATCAGAGCTTTTTGTAAACACTATTCAAGAAACTCGTATTATAGAAAAATTCATAGAATTAAAGGAACTTTTCTTGTTGGACGAAATGCTGAAGGAATATCCGGAAATACATCTAAAAAATTTTGTTATTCCTCTTCAGAGGGAAACAATTCAATTGCTTTATATGTACAATATGGAGTGTATCCATATGTTTTTTCACTTCGTGACAAATCTAATTTGTTTCTTTATTCTAAGTCTTTATTATATTCTAAAAAATGAAGAACTTTTGATTATCAATTCGTGGTTTCAAGAATTTGTATATAACTTAAGTGATACAATAAAAGCTTTTTTTATTCTTTTCGTAACTGATTTATGTATAGGATTTCATTCCCCTCACGGTTGGGAACTAATGATTGGATCGATTTATAAGGATTTTGGCTTTGCTCATAATGATCTAATTATATCGGTTCTTGTTTCCACTTTTCCAGTCATTCTAGATACAGTTTTTAAATATTCGATCTTTTATTATTTAAATCGTGTATCGCCATCACTTGTAGTGATTTATCATTCAATGAATGATTGAAAAAGGATTGAATGTTCCTATTTTCATTTTTATTCTTTGTCTACTAATAAAAAAAAACTATCTATATCTTTTTTTGATTAGTCGAAGTGACGGGGATTTATCCTCTATTTTAGTCAAAATTCTGAAAAAATATTTCATTAAATAGCAGCATCGGCGGTAGAGAACTTTTTTAGTGACTTACCTAATTTTATTGTATAAATTTGGGGGATCAACGATTATACCATGCAAACCAGAACGAGTCTTTGGTGGATAAAAATAAAAGAAGAGATTACTTGTTTCATTTCTGTATCGCTCATTACCTATATAATAACTCAGATATCTGTTTCAAATGCCTATCCTATTTTTGCACAGCAGGGGTATGAAAATCCACGTGAGGCAACTGGACGTATTGTATGTGCCAATTGTCATTTAGCTAATAAACCTGTGGATATTGAGGTTCCGCAAGCGGTACTTCCTGACACTGTATTTGAAGCAGTTGTTCGAATTCCGTATGATAAGCAAGTGAAACAAGTTCTTGCTAATGGGAAAAAGGGAGGTTTGAATGTTGGGGCGGTTCTTATTTTACCTGAGGGGTTTGAATTAGCCCCCTCAGATCGTATCTTGCCGGAGATGAAAGAAAAGATAGGTAATCTTTCTTTTCAGAATTATCGTCCAAATAAAAAAAATATTCTTGTGATTGGACCCGTTCCTGGTCAGAAATATACGGAAATAACTTTTCCTATTCTTTCTCCGGACCCTGCTACGAAAAAAGATGTTCACTTTTTAAAATATCCCATATATGTAGGGGGCAACCGAGGAAGGGGGCAAATTTATCCAGACGGTAGCAAAAGTAACAATACAGTTTATAATGCAAGAGCTGCTGGTATAGTAAGCAAAATTGTACGAAAAGAAAAAGGAGGATATGAAATAACTATCACAGATAGTTTAGAAGGACGTCAAGTGATTGATATTATACCTCCAGGACCTGAGCTTCTTGTTTCTGAAGGCGAATCTATCAAACTTGATCAACCATTAACGAGTAATCCTAATGTGGGTGGCTTTGGTCAAAGTGATACGGAAATAGTACTGCAAAACCCATTACGAATCCAAGGTCTTTTAGTCTTTTTTGCATCGGTTATTTTGGCACAAATTTTTTTAGTTCTTAAAAAGAAACAGTTTGAGAAGGTTCAATTGTCGGAAATGAATTTCTAGATGGTTCTCAAGTTATTAATTAATAATGAAGTCAAAACGAAACAAAAGTTCATTCAGAATAAAAAAAATTGATGACACTTGAAATAAGTATGAGATAATCGAAAAAATATTAACTTCTTTTTTACCATAACCAATTTTGAGGATTACTTAATATTGCGACTTCATTTGTAGTCATACTGTTTTGTTACGTCAAATTCACTATTTAACTTTAGATCCTCTTTTTGTGATGCACTATAAAAAAAGTAGGCATAGGATTAATTTACTTGAAGTAAATTCAATGGTCACTAAATGGATCAATATTTTTTTCCACGCAGAAAATCAATTAAGTAAATTCTATTTGTTGACACAAGAAAAGACTTTTTCCACATGCTTTTCTTGTGTCGAAAGAATAATGTGATTCCGACTTTGATGTGTCTTTTCTTAAATAAATAAATATTTTTTGATAGACTTAGCATAAAGGACTCAAGTGTTTAAATATTGAATTTTCTTAATTCGATTTAGACTAACTAAAGAGACTAATAAAACGGAATTGGGGGTAGAAATCGTTCTTTTTTTTTTTTTCAATCTATTGAAAAAAAAGTCTTCAATTTCATAATTGAATAAAACCTTTTGAAAGGGTTAAAGAGTATTCGTGTATCTTTTAGGAACAAGTCAAAATCCTTTGACTTTATCAAGAACACCATCTACACCAAACAAAATGGAATGAAATTTGTGTAAAGATGTCATAAACAGAATTCATGTTATAATTTGTACAAAGCAAATAGTACGACTACAATTCATCATTTTTAAGAACTCAGTGGGACCCTTTTTTCTATATATGATATATGATTTAAGGGATCCCGTTGAGTTCTTATGCTTTCATATATACCAACTCAGTTCATCCCATTACTACTACAAAGATGAACCTAATCCAGAATATGAACCATAAAAGAAAATGCCTAGTAAGCCAATTACAATAGTACCTACTACAAAACCTATTAGCCAAAGAGGAATTCTTCCTGTAGTATCGGCCATTTATCCCACTTCCTCCTATATTTTTAATCAAGTGGTCATACTATAGACATAAACAGTCATAGATAATTATGAGATGATATCCTTCCGATGGGATAAAACAAGTCGTACTTTTATTATTATTCTACTATTTTCGTATCGAATTCTTTCTTCGATTGCTTTCTTTTATTAATTATTAATTAAAGAAATAATTCGAAAATAAAACAGCAAGGACAAAAATAAGTAACAACCCCCAGTAAAGACTGGTACGATTCAATTCAACATTTTGTTCGTTCGGGTTTGATTGTGTCATAGCTCTCTAATGAATTGTGATTAGGTTTATCGTTGTATGAATTGCATTGCTGATATGGATCCCAAAAAGAAAACAGTCGGTACAGCTAGTCCGTGAACAGCTAACCAGCGTACTGTAAAAATAGGATAAGTTCGATCTATGGTCATTGAGTCCTCCTAAAACGATTTACTAAATTCATCCAGTTGTTCCAAAGAATCAAAACGGCCCGTTATTAATGGAATTCCTTGTCTGTTCTCTGTAAAATATTCATTTGGGCGTGGACTTCCAAATACATCGTAAGCTAATCCAGTGCTGACGAATAGCCACCCTGCAATGAATAAGGAAGGTATAGTAATGCTATGAATGACCCAATATCGAATACTGGTGATAATATCAGCAAAAGAACGTTCTCCTGTGCTTCCAGACATGCTGAGCTCCGCATATTCTTCTACATAAAGTAAAAAAGGATCGATTCCGTAAAAGATGCGATCAGTAAATTTTCATTTACTGAAACATAAATCTTTGTACGATCGTCAATTTTGTACCAAAGGTTTCTTTAAAGTATACCGAATCAGTATAGCTACCCTTATTCTGACACAGCAACGCAACGTCAATTATTCAAAAAAGGAGATTTTTGATAATTTGTTTTTCTGTTTTGTTTTAGTGTAACTATCTTATTTATAGACTATTATAGAACAGATCAAAAGTTTCTTTGAGTCGATAAAATCTTAGATTAAGTTTTTTGTTCGAAAATTCAAATTGTTGCAGAGGATTCTCCTAGTGTTTCAATTGAATTAAATAAAAAAGTAAAAAAATGACCTGTTGGGGTGTATAAAAACTATTTTGCTCTTTTAATTTTATTTTTTTTATAGTTTCAATATTTATAGTTTCAATAAAAAAAATAAATGAATCGTACACTACTAAATCATGGTAGGTTCGGATTTTTGATCAAAGAAAAAAAATGATTATTCTTAATACTTTTTATTACTAATTCCTATTTTGGCTTCTCTTGACTTAGATACCTATTTATTTAGATAGCATTTTTTTTTTTGTTAGTGTCATCTATACTCTATAATGAATGCAACTTGAAAACTTTCAATTTCAGTTAGGAAAATGCTTTCCAATCTTATGTATAAAGTATATAAAAAAAATGGATTTATCTTTTTTATGTTTACTTTAACTAGTTATTTCGGTTTTCTATTAGCATCTTTAACGGTCGCTTCGGTTCTATTTATTGGTCTAAGCAAGATACGACTTATTTAAAAAAACCAATTGAATCCGAAATTGAGAACTATACCCAAAAACTTGTCGACTCCTTTATTTTGTCCATTAGTTTTTTTCTGAATAGTTTCGTTTTTCAGTCTACTTTATCTTGTTTATATCTTGTTTATTGAGATTTTGGATCAATATGCATTAATATTGAAAAATAGATATTGCATTTTTTATTGTTTCATAAACAAATTCAAATGATTGAAGTTTTTCTATTTGGAATTGTATTAGGTCTAATTCCTATTACGTTAGCTGGATTATTCGTCACGGCATATTTACAATATAGACGCGGTGATCAATTGGAACTTTGATTTCGTCGAAAAGACTTTTTTTGTGACCTCCTGCCGTAAAGGGGGAGGTCAACTTGAGCTTGCTGTTTAATTGTTTTCCTTTAATTTTGTATTAGTAAAAGACCAACAGAATCACGCCCTATAGGATTTGAACCTACGACATTGGGTTTTGGAGACCCACGTTCTACCAAACTGAACTAAGAGCGTTTTTAAAATCAAAAGAAGGTCACGTAAAACTAGTGATTGTTTTGTGGGTCATTAGGTTTACAACCTATCGTCAAGTCTTATAGATGATTATCGACAATAGACTTCAAAAAAAATGAAAGATTTATTCTATAGCATTTGAATTAATGGTACAGATGAGCTGTTTCCTTATTGCTCCGAAGCGAAGTAATAGGTAGGGATGACAGGATTTGAACCCGTGACATTTTGTACCCAAAACAAACGCGCTACCAAGCTGCGCTACATCCCTTTCAATTGGTTTATACTTCAATTCTAAAGAATCCCTGTCTTCTTTTCCACATACTTATTTTTTTTTTTTTCGATCATTTTCGAAACTTATCTTGTTGTTTATTTTATTGAGTATGCTAACAAATAGGATAATCAATAAAATAAAAACTTTATTAAAGATCAACATAAAAACCCAAAGCCAGATATTCTAGATATCTCTAACTATTGAGCTAGAGTCTCGGAAATCCGTTGAAGATCGCTTTTAGGGTCTTTCCAAAAAAAAAAATGGATCAATCTCATCATTTTCAATTCAATATTGAATTTGACATTCTGCGTATAAAACAAATCCAATTCAACTCAAAGATATCCATATGATCATATGTATATTACAATCAATATGTAATACAATGTATTACAATACAAAAAAAATCGTACGAAAAAGATGAACTGAATAACAATTTTTACAATAAACACTAATGAGGGAGTATTGAAAATGCAAAATTTCAAAACCTATCTATCCGTTGCACCCGTAATAAGTACTATATGGTTCGCGTCTTTAGCAGGTCTATTGATCGAGATTAATCGTTTTTTCCCGGATGCGTTAACATTCCCTTTTTTTTCATTTTAGTTGTTAAGACAGGGGGGCTGAAAGAGATTCGAAAGAAAATTTCATAAAAAAATAGACTTTCATATCTGGGACTAATCCCCCCTTTTGTTCTTTATTTGACTAGGGTCAGATCAAGTGCTAGGTTATAAAACAAGCCCATTAAAAACAATTTTAAACGAAAGACAATAGGTCCTTTTTATAATTTTATTTAATTGCATTTTTTTTACTTAAAGTCATAAATATAGAAGAATTGACCGAACAAAAACTAACCCAAAGAAAAAAGAACTGAGGAGGTTCATGGCCAAAGGAAAAGAAGCACGTGTAATGATTATTTTGGAATGTACCACCTGTGTTCGCAAGAGTGAGAATCAAAAATCACCAGGTATTTCCAGATATATTAGTCAAAAGAATCGACACAATACACCTAGTCGTTTGGAATTGAAAAAATTTTGTCCTTATTGTTACAAACATACGATTCACGTGGAGATCAAGAAATAGTCCTATAGAAAAATGAATCCTGGTGTCATCTTGATAAGCTTGATAAACAAGATGAAAAGAGGCATACTAACCTATTTTTGAATATGTTAAATTCTATATTCAATAGAAATAAACAAAAGCCTATTCTTTTATTTTCAATTCAATTAATTCAAGTCAATTCCGAATTATTATCATTTTTGAGATGATCAAACAAAAAAAAATTGGTTTTACAAAAAAAATAAGGACTAAATAAATCATGGACAAATCCAAGCGACGTTTTCTTAAGCCCAATCGACGTTTTCTTAAACCCAAGCGACGTTTTCTTAAGTCCAATAGATCATTTCGTAGGCGGTTGCCCCCGATCCAATCGGGGGATCGAATTGATTATAGAAATATGAGTTTAATTAGTCGATTTATTAGTGAACAAGGAAAAATTTTATCGAGGCGGGTGAATCGATTGACTTTAAAACAACAACGATTACTCACTATTGCTATAAAACAAGCTCGTATTTTATCTTTGTTACCTTTTATTAATAATAATAACGAAAAAAAAATGAAATTTTTTAAATTAAAAAAAAGAAATTTGGTTAATACACCTAATGGGTATAGAAACCGAAAAAAAAAAGCTTATTCGTCAATTGAATCAAAATTCCAATCCGAGTTTAAACTTTAAAAAAAAAAAAAGATTAACAAAAAACTCCATTTTTGGGTTGTAGGCTATTCAGATCATCCGAATAGAAATTAGCAAATCTTTTTTTTTAATGTTGTGATTCAGTTCGACTTCATCCTTGAGTCTGTTTTTGATATTATTTTCGTTTTATCATACTCAACTCTCAATTTCTATTCTACCTTCTCCGAACTTTTTTTCGAGCATCTTATCATGATGAATTTTTTACACCAACTTTTCTTCTAGTCATTTTTATGTAGTGCTTTGGATGTTATTTGAAATTGTATAAAGACAATGTTTATTTAATATAGCTATTTGTGCGAGTATTTTACGATTAATAAGAACTTTTCTTTTGTAGAGATGATTTATTAATTTATTATAATTAAAGGATAGAAGATTTTCGCGAATTGATGCATTTATCCGAGTAACCCACAAACGCCGAAAATTTCTTTTTTGCCTATCTCTGTCCCGATGAGACGAAGCTAAAGCCCTAAGTTTTTGTTGAATAATACTTCGAGTACGGCGACGGCGTGAATTCCCCCCCAAAAATTTTGATGTCAATAAACGAATTTTGTTTCTACGTCGATGAGCTATATATCCGCGTTTAGTTCTAGTCATTGAATAAGCGAAATTTTTATGAATAACGAATAGATTTCTTTTCTTTAAGCTATTCTTTTCCCCTTTTCTAGAATAACAACACTTATTTTCCAATGTATAAAACAAGAATTCCAATGGCTTTTGCTACTATAACCTTCCTATCCACAATTGAATTTCAAATTCTTGTTTTATGTTTTTATAAAAACATAAAACAACAGAAATATGGATTGATACTAACAAAAAAGTAACTAATAAAAAAAATAGAAAATGAAAATTTTTACTAAATTTGTGGGTTCCATCGTTTCTATGGTCACTTCTTTTAAACAGTGAGGTCTTCTCTAGACACCGGAGCTCGTTTTTGATTTAATCATTTAATCAATATTTTTGTTAACTTGTACAGTTCATATTCTTCAGCTCTACCTCTTAATTAATCAGCAATAGATCTTTCACATCAAGATCCATCCATACAGTAACGGTATTGAATTATGAAGATTTGCTAATTAGCGGACCCTCTGAGTTCATTCCTAAAAGAATAGGAGCCTAAGTTTGTTGTATTCAACATGGAAAAGGATGAACCCTGCTTACCTTAATAAAATGACGAATTAGTTGTGACCAAGTGGGTATTTCTTCATAGTTTTAATTGAAACTACAGGTGATTGAATTTTCACCAACGAAAACCATAAATTTATTATTCCAATAACAACTAGAACGATATGATAGATATTTTTTTAGATTAACAAAAAAAAACTGGAAGTTGTTTCCTTCTATCCTAGTTCTATGGTATTCGAACGGGTAATAACAAAAGTTCTTTACTTTAGTTTAGCTATTCCCCGATCAACGATCTAAACGAGTCGCACATACACCCTAGTACACGTTCCTCGGCGCTGAGGACATCCCGCAAGAGCTGGTGATTTGTTGATTTTTCTGATTGGCTGTCTGGTGTTTCTAATAAGTTGTTTAATGGTTGGCATGTTAAATTGTATGTAGAAAAAGCTGGTTTAGATTACTCCTAACCGACAGGTTATAACTTTAGGAAAACCAAATAAATTGTTTATAACTATCTATGAACAATTCTTATTAATTGACAAATATCAAATTTCCGTAAGAGGATACCAAACTAAAATATAAATTTTTGGCGTTACCTTCCCGCTAGTATCTCTTCAATTCGTCTGCTATCGAATCAACTAGTCCATGAGCTTGGGCTTCTTGTGCTGACATAAAACAATCTCTGTCCATATCTGCATATATAATCGCGAAAGGTTGTCCTGTTTTTTTTGCATACTCCTTTGTGATAGTCTTACGCATTTTCGTTACTGCGTTTATTTCCCGAGAAAGGTCTCCTGTTTCTAGCTCAGAAAACATAGCCGCCGGTTGATGAATCATTATCCTTGCATGCGGGAATGCTAACCGTTTCGAATTTTCTCCTCCGGCTAGTATCAAAGATGCCATTGAAGCAACAACTCCCCCGCCTATTGTATTGATGTCCGGTGGCACAGCTTGCATCATATCATAAATAGCTAGGCCCGATTTTACCCATCCACCCAGAGAGTTTATAAATAAAGTTAAATCGGTGGTCTCGTCTTCGATACTGAGATAGGTCATAAGACCCAGAAGTTGATTTGCGATCTCATTATTTATTTTTCGAGTTAAAAAAAGGATTCGTTCTTCATAAAGTAGATTGGGTAAGTCAACCCAATCTAACTTTTCGTCTGCATCGGCATATTCATACTCATCTTCACTTTGATCTCCATTTTCATACCCATTTTCATCCTCATTTTCATAGTAATATTCAGCATCTTCAACGTCATACTCCGGATCTTCAAACTCATATTCAGGAATTTTTGGCACACCTACTGGCATAAGTTGAAAGAAAATAATTTGATTATTCTATTTTACTTTGATATGAAAGCATAACAATTAATTGGTTGAGTGCCCAAAGTTGGTTGTTTTTATTTATGCAGAAAATGAATAGCCGAAAATGAATACCTTCACAAATAGGTTTTAAAAATAATCAATGTTTATGCAATTGTTACGATCCAAATAAAATAAGATCAAAACCCCATTGCGTATTGATACTTATCGAGTATAGAATAGATCTGCTTCTCCTTGTTCCTACAACCCTAATTCTTACATTATTTTTTAACAAAAAAAAATATATTTTTTTGTTTGGTGATAATCTGATGAATGAAAAAAGGAGGTTTATGACATTGTTTTTTCAGTGCAATAAAGTTACATAGTATTTAGTATTCATTAATAATTAAAAAGGGGTATTTCCATGGGTTTACCTTGGTATCGTGTTCATACCGTCGTATTGAATGATCCCGGTCGTTTGCTGTCTGTTCATATAATGCATACGGCTTTAGTTGCTGGTTGGGCCGGTTCGATGGCTTTATATGAATTAGCAGTTTTTGATCCATCGGATCCCGTTCTAGATCCAATGTGGCGACAAGGTATGTTTGTTATACCCTTCATGACTCGTTTAGGAATAACAAATTCCTGGGGTGGGTGGAGTATCACAGGAGGAACTATAACAAATCCGGGTATTTGGAGTTATGAAGGTGTGGCCGGGGCACATATTGTCTTTTCTGGTTTGTGCTTCTTGGCAGCTATCTGGCATTGGGTGTATTGGGATTTAGAAATTTTTTGTGATGAACGAACAGGAAAACCGTCTTTGGATTTGCCCAAGATCTTTGGAATTCATTTATTTCTTTCGGGGCTTGCTTGTTTTGGATTTGGGACCTTTCATGTAACAGGATTGTACGGTCCTGGAATCTGGGTGTCCGACCCTTATGGCCTAACTGGAAATGTACAAGCTGTAAATCCAGCATGGGGTGTTGAAGGCTTTGATCCATTGATTCCGGGCGGAATAGCCTCTCATCATATCGCAGCCGGAACTGTGGGCATCTTAGCAGGGCTATTCCATCTTAGTGTACGCCCTCCTCAACGTCTATACAAAGGATTGCGTATGGGAAATATTGAAACCGTCCTTTCCAGTAGTATCGCGGCTGTTTTCTTTGCAGCTTTTGTGGTTGCGGGAACTATGTGGTATGGTTCAGCAACTACCCCAATTGAATTATTTGGTCCAACTCGTTATCAATGGGATCAAGGATATTTCCAACAAGAAATATCTCGACGCGTTAGTGATGAGTTAGCCGCAAATAAAAGCTTATCCGAAGCTTGGGCTAAAATTCCTGAAAAATTGGCTTTTTATGATTACATTGGTAATAATCCTGCCAAAGGTGGATTGTTTCGCGCAGGTTCTATGGATAATGGAGATGGAATAGCTGTTGGTTGGTTGGGCCATCCTATCTTTAGAGATAAAGAAGGGCGTGAACTTTTTGTACGACGTATGCCTACGTTTTTTGAAACATTTCCTGTTGTTTTAATAGACGGAGACGGAATTGTTAGAGCGGATGTTCCTTTTAGAAGGGCCGAGTCAAAATATAGTGTTGAACAAGTCGGTGTAACTGTTGAGTTCTATGGTGGCGAATTGAATGGGGTTACTTATAGTGATCCAGCTACTGTTAAAAAATATGCTAGACGAGCTCAGTTGGGTGAAATTTTTGAATTAGATCGTGCTACTTTGAAATCCGATGGAGTTTTTCGTAGCAGTCCGCGAGGTTGGTTTACTTTTGGACATGCTTCTTTTGCTCTAATTTTCTTTTTTGGCCATATTTGGCATGGTGCGAGAACATTGTTCCGAGATGTTTTTGCGGGTATTGATCCGGATTTAGACGCTCAAGTGGAATTTGGAACATTCCAAAAAATTGGAGATCCAACCACACGAAGACAAGTAGTATAATAGAACAAACAAGGATTTCGTACTTTATATCCTACATATCCTACAGTTTTTATATCCTACAGTTTTTGGCTTGGCTGTTGTGTTCCGGCCTTTTTTATGTTTAAGAGTTTTTCAATCTTGTCTTGTTCTTTTTTAATATGTATATGATACAAACTAAACAGGTATGGAAGCTATAATTGTAAACCACGGTTGAATCTATGGAAGCATTGGTTTATACATTCCTTTTAGTCTCGACTTTAGGAATTATTTTTTTCGCTATCTTTTTTCGAGAACCGCCAAAAGTTCCAACTAAAAAGTAATGATTTTTTATTTGCTTAGATCTAATAAAGAGTCTCCCAATATTCTATTGGGAGACTCTTTATTAGATCTAGTCTCCGTGTTCCTCGAAAGGATCTCGTAATTGTTGAGAGGGTTGCCCAAAAGAAGTATATAAGGCATACCCAGTAAAACTTACAAGTAAACCAGATAGAAAGATGGCGAATAGAGTTGCTGTTTCCATTCTTATAGAATTTCAAAAGTACAATGAATCTATGATAAGATCATCTATTTACAATGAAATCGTATACAAAGTCAACAGATCTCAATTAATACAAAATTAGATTTATGGCTACACAAAGCGTTGAGGGTAGTTCTCGATCTGGTCCAAGACGAACTATTGTAGGGGATTTATTGAAACCCTTGAATTCCGAATATGGTAAAGTAGCTCCGGGATGGGGAACTACCCCATTGATGGGAGTTGCCATGGCTTTATTTGCAGTATTTTTATGTATTATTTTAGAAATTTATAATTCTTCTGTTTTATTAGATGGTATTTCAATGAATTAGAGTTCGAAGGACCCTTCATCCCTAGTTTTTAAATCCAAAATTTTCTTTTTTTTTTATTCCATTCTCTATTTCATTTGTTTTTGGTAGTTTGATCGTGAAATTTTTTCGGTAGTTATGGAATATGAGTGTGCGTCTTGTTCTAATGAATCCTCTTGATAATACAGAAAAAAGATCTGTCATCTTATTCTAGATAGTTTATTCGATCGTCAGATATTATCTGAAATAGGAATATCTGGAGCACGAAATATATATATAAATCGAAAGTTTTAGAACTATGATTCATATTTCACTATGTAGAACTCATAACCAAACTATAAAAAAAGGTCAATAAAGAATTGAAATTGAACAAATTTTCTTCTTTTGAATTTTAACTTTTTTGCTAGCGTTTATTTTTTCAGCAAAAGACAAACCTTTAATTTAATAAAAAAAAAGTGATGATACAAGAGTTCTTACTCAAAGATTCTTTGCAATTAACTGAGGTTAAATTTTTTGTTCAGTCATCGTGGTTCTAGTGTGAATCTGAGGTTGCAATTGATTTCTAGGATTTGAACAAGAAAATGTCTAGCAATAATTACAAACCAAAACAAAACGAATAAAAAAAAGTCGATACACAAATGACAAATGAATCCAATCACAATTGAAAGAAATGGATAAATAGAAATTTCAAGAGGCCTAGCGAGCAACACAATAAGTGAGCCGATTTGATATTTTAGCATTATAACTACAAAAGAAGAAGTTTCTAGTGTTTCTTTTTGTTTTTTCTATAGAGAAATTTTTTTCATCGAAGATCATGTTACTTTAGTGTAATTAGTCTGCTATAGGATTAATAGAAATTAAGTTCTAGTCTAGCTTTCTATGTCAACTTGTTTTGTTTGAGCTGTACGAGAAGAAATGCTCATATACAGTTCTTGGGGGGGTCTCCCTAGTTTACCTATCCCAATAAAGTTTATGATTGGTTCGAAGAACGTCTCGAGATTCAAGCGATTGCAGATGATATAACTAGTAAATATGTTCCTCCTCATGTCAATATTTTTTATTGTTTAGGAGGAATTACGCTTACTTGTTTTTTAGTACAAGTAGCTACCGGATTTGCTTTAACGTTTTACTATCGCCCGACCATTGCTGAGGCTTTTGCTTCTGTTCAATATATTATGACTGAAGCTAACTTTGGTTGGTTAATCCGATCAGTTCATCGATGGTCGGCAAGTATGATGGTCTTAATGATGATTCTGCACGTATTTCGTGTCTATCTTACAGGTGGTTTTAAAAAACCTCGTGAATTGACTTGGGTTACTGGTGTAGTTCTTGCTGTATTGACCGCTTCTTTTGGCGTAACTGGTTATTCCTTACCATGGGACCAAATTGGTTATTGGGCAGTAAAAATTGTAACAGGGGTTCCTGACGCTATTCCGGGAATAGGATCATCTGTAGTAGAGTTATTGCGCGGAAGCGCTAGTGTAGGCCAATCCACTTTAACTCGCTTTTATAGTTTACATACTTTTGTATTACCTCTTCTTACTGCTGTATTTATGTTAATGCACTTTCCAATGATACGGAAGCAAGGTATTTCTGGTCCTTTATAGTAATACTAAAAAGTAGCTAGTTGTAATCAATCTAGATTACTTGGGGGAGGAAAAAGACAATTTCATTGCTACAAATATGGATTATTGAAACTAATAAGACATGTATTTGGATATTTTCCTTCAACGCACTAAAACTTCATATTAGTGAATATTCTATTATTGAATAACGAATAATTTCAATTAATTGAATAGTTGAAGTGAATTCTCCAAAGAGAAAAGGGGGATTATGGGAGTGTGTGCCTTGGACTATTGATTTGGCCATGCAGAACTATGCTTTTAGCTGCCACATTGAAATTCATCACTAAATGTGTCTTTGCTCCAACCATTGTGTAAGCTCCATAGAAAATACAAAAGATAGGCTGGTTCGCTTGAAGAAAATCGTTTCGATGATCAACTCAACATGAGCAGGCTCCGTAAAATCCAGTAGTAAGTCATAGGCTATATGGTTTAAAGTCTCTTTTTAGTACACTATGGTGAACTATTTTAGTTATATAGAGATTTGATTGTGACTTACAGTTTATTTTAACGTATTTGGTTGATTTATTACTTTGAGTTTACTGAACACGTATTATAGTATAAAAATGCATTCATTGCCTGTGCATTGACTTGTTTTTTGATACTATCGGAGTAAAACTAAGGATCTAAAGAAAAAAAAAAAGGTTAAATTTGATTTAGTAACAAGTAAATCCTTTGTATAGAATCTAAAACATCCACAAATTTGATTTTTTGAAAAATCAAAACAGGACTTGAATTGAAATTCAAAGGTTTGAGACACCCCAAAAAGCGTTTGGTGATAAGCACCTTTGGTAGCCTACTTGGGTATTGAGCATTTACTCGTCCAAAATCTGTAATAAAAGAATAAAATTCGTTTGAATCGATGGTTCAAACTCAGTAAAAAAACGAAGTTGTTAACTTATTGAAAACTATTCAACTATTTAGATATTTAGAGCTAGGAGCAATATCCTCTTAGCTAACTTTTAAACTATCTGGATCTAATAACCATCGTGCTATAAGGATCGATCTTTAAAATGGATTTATTTGACTCATTTGATTCTTGCTCGAGCCGGATGATAATAAATTATCATGTCCGGTTCCGTCGGAGGATGGATTTACAAGAATTCACCTATCCCAATAACAAAAAAACCTGATTTGAATGATCCTGTTTTAAGAGCTAAATTGGCTAAAGGAATGGGTCATAATTATTATGGAGAACCTGCATGGCCAAATGATCT